GAGTCCTCCTCTTTCCGGACAAGACATACAAAGAGACCTGCCAATATTTAAATAATTGGTGAACCTCTGAGAGATATTTAAAATGAATTTATTTTACTTGTATCTCCCATCTCTCTATTTTTTTTAGTTATTTACTAGAGCAATTATGATCTGGAAGTTGATCCAGGGCAAGTGTTCGGATCTATTATGACATAGATGTTTGGCGCCCAACGGACCTTTTTGGGGGTTTAAGATTCTAATTCTAAATCCCTTTTGAATTAAGCTAAAAACTTTTTTGTTGTGCAACTTAGACGATTCCTATCGCAATTATAAAATATTATATCGAGATCCTAAATATTTTACTATACAATATCCATCCAATGTATTTATTTTATATTAATTAATATAATTTTTTTTTATTCTAATATAATAAGTAATACTCTCATCCTAACTATTTAGGATAGCACTAACAATCGTTTAGTCATTACTAAAGAAATACCCAAATTTTTAGTCATTCAAATTATATAGTTTATAATAATTTTTCCATTTATAAAAACGACTAAGCCCAAATGACGTATTTTTGGAAATACTGTTATAAGTTCTATAAATATACATTCGGATCAACAATTTTAAAATTAAAAGACGACACCAAAGTAATTGCACTTTCCTTACTTTGTTATGTTTCCGACGTAACTCTCATCAACTAGTATCGAATATTTATATTTTTTTTAATAGCAATATTTATTTAATTTAAAATTAAATAAATAAATCGATGAATAAAATAATATTAAGAGTTTATTGAATTGAAATATTTATAAATATTATAGAAAAATCTTATTAAATTAAATAATTTAATATTTGAAATAGACGAAACGAAATAAAAAAATTCTGTACTGTATCTGTGTATTAGTTATCCTTACGAAATCTCAGATAAACTGGAACGATTTGATAAGGGATATAATGAAATTCTTTAATTAGTTTTTCCCAGAATAAAAATGTAATTTTATTAATGGACCAAAAAAAATGTTATTCGAAACGTCCCGTGATCTTCAACCAATTATGCGCTTCAATATAATTCCCAGGAGTAAGTGTTATAGCTTGTTTCCAATACTCGGCGGCTTGATCAAACCAAGCCTCTGCAATTTCAGAATCTCCCTGTCGGATGGCCTGTTCTCCCCGGTCGGAATAGGCGGGTCAATTCCTTCCCTTAGAACCGTACTTGAGACTTTCCTACCTCATACGGCTCCGCAGTCAATTCTTTTGGTGTCCTTTTTTTACCTATAAAAAGGAAAACAAGGAATGAGATTTCTCATAGATCTATCCCACTCTTCGAGATAACCAAAAGAGGTTAATCAGATGAGTTTCAAACTTTTATTTTTATTTAATTAAAAATATATATATTTTTAATTATATTTATTTTTTGATTAATAATAAGTTTTATTTTAGTTTTATCTTTTCTCCCACCCGCAGAAGAATAAAGTATAGGTATTTACTCCTATTGTTAGTATTTTCGGCAAGGTAACTATCTCGATTTCATATCGAAATTTATATAGAATCTTTGAGAAAGACTTTCCTTTCTAAAAAAAGTACTAAAGAAAAGACTTACTATCTTTGGGATCTGATCCTACACCGCCGCTCAATACCTTAGTGGATCAACTCTATTACAGAAGTTAATTACTCACTTTTATATATCTTATTATTCTTATATTTTTTTATATCTTATTATTCTTATATATAGGCATAAATAAGCAGTTATTTTCTTAATGTATTGGCCCAAAACCTCATTAATTGATCTTTACGGTGCTTTCTCTCTATCAATTAAAAATTTTTATCCATAGACGACATTAAAAAAAGTATCTAGGCATATATTATTTCGTCATATTTTCATTCCCATTTCTATGAAGTGTATTTCTTTCCTACAGCTCAAAAAATCGGCGTTTTAGACGATGTATATGTAGTGAGCCTATTTTTTTTAGTATTTACTAAAAAAGAGGGGAGGTCTTCCTTTTTCCTTCTATAGTGGAGATAGTCGCACGTAATGACAGATCACTGCCATATTATTAAAAGCTTGGGGTAAGAATGGGTTTCGTTCTAGTGCCCGGAAATAATATTCTAAGGCTTTCGTATGTTCCCCATTACTTGTGTGAATAAGGCCTATATTATAGAGTATATAACTTCGATCGTAGGGGTCGATTTCTAGTCGCATAGCTTCATAATAATTCTGTAAAGCTTCCGCATAATTTCCTTCGGATTGAGCTGACATCCGTTACGGTCGTCATTCGATTCAAAGAATCTCCGTTCCAGAACCGTACGTGAAATTTTCATCTCATACGGCTCCTCCTTTAAATACGCATAATGAGCATAAAAAATACATAGAATAATAAACAGGGTTTAATCTCATTATGAACTGAGTGGGGCTAGTGTTAAAAAAAAAATATCTAGCCAACCTTCTTGCGCAAGAACTTGTACTAACATCAAATGCCTTGATACTAATATAGAAAAGATAACTCGAACAATTACT